ACACCATTCGTAATGCCATCAATTACTTGTTTATCAAAAAAATAAATAAGTTCCGCCAGCCCTCTTATACCTGTAGTTAAGGTTTTTGTATAAACAGCGTCTATATAACCACGATTATATGACCAATTATATATAATATTTATTATTTTGTCCCAGATAATTCTCCTAGGACCCATTTGAACAGATAAATTTATTAAGCTCAAATTATTAAAATAGGAATAAGTAGGTCCATAGAAAAGAAACGCTATAAATATTCCGAAATATGCTATACTGACTGAAAAAATAGCATTTATAACAAACTCATTCCAATCAAAATCAGAATTTGAATGTAAAAAGTTTATTGAGGGAGTTAACCATCTGGATAATATATCTAAATGAATTATTCCTTGACCAAAAGGAATTCCTATGGATCCAACGAACAAAGTAAATAAGACCAATATAATAAGTGGTAATAACATAGTATTGTCCGATTCATAAGGATATGTGGAAATTTTTTTATTTGGAAAATGATTAATAGTAATAAGAGACCCCATCATATTGGTTACTACATTACCAACAACAGGATATGCTTTTTTCGAAAAAAAATAAATTCTTTGATTTTGATTCATTGTTGATAAAATCCATTTTTTTTTTATAACTTTTTGTCCTTTTTTGCCCCAGATAGATATTGAATAGAACACATTATTTTTTTTGCCACTGTAATTTTTACAATTAATGTTTAAATGACCTTCAAAAGTAAGTAAATACATTCGAAACATATAAAATGCAGTTAATCCTGCTGTGAAACAAGCTATTATTGCAAAAATGGATGAATACAACCAACTATCATTAAGAATTTCGTCTTTGGACCAAAAACAAGCAAGAGGTGGAATACCACAAAGAGAAAGTGTGCCTAATAAAAATGAAATTTTTGTAATTGGGACATATTTTGTTAAACCACCCATAAGAACCATATTCTGGCTTTTATCTGGGGAATACCCAACAATAGTTTCCATTGAATGAATAATGGATCCAGATCCTAAAAACAATAATGCTTTTGAATAGGCATGAGTGATCAAATGAAATAAAGCAGCTCGATAAGATCCCATACCTAAAGCTAACATAATATAGCCCAATTGCGACATTGTCGAATAGGCTAGACTTCTTTTAATGTCTCTTTGAGCAAGAGCTAAAGTAGCTCCTAATAGTATTGTTATTATACCTACCAAAGAAATTATATTCATTATGTAAGGTATGACTGTAAAAAGAGGAAAAAGTCGAGCTACAAGAAAAATTCCTGCTGCTACCATAGTAGCAGCATGTATAAGAGCCGAAATAGGAGTAGGCCCTTCCATGGCATCAGGTAACCATACATGAAGAGGGAATTGCGCAGACTTAGCAACCGCACCAACAAATAATAGGGAAGCACACAAAGTCAGAAATAAAGAATCGGCCCCATTATTATCAATCAAATTATTGGCTATTTCAAACAAATCACGAAATTCAAAACTCCCCGTTATCCAATAAAGACCTAAGATTCCTAAAAATAAACAAAAATCCCCTACACGATTAGTTACAAACGCTTTTTGACAAGCAGTTGCCGCAAGGGGTCGTGTGAACCAAAAACCTATTAATAGATACGAACACATTCCAACTAATTCCCAAAAAATATAAATTTGTATCAAATTTGAACTAGTAACTAATCCCAGCATCGAAGTGTTAAAAAAACTCATATAAGCAAAAAATTTCAAATAGCCTTGATCGTGAGACATATAATTGTCACTATAAATAAGAACCATTATTCCAACAGTAGTAATTAATATTAACATAATGGAAGTAAGCGGATCCATTAAGTGGCCTAAATCTAACGAAAAATCATTATTTAGGGTCCAAGACCATACATATTGGTAGACTGGACTGCCGTTTATTTGCTGAATAGACAGATTGGCGGAAAAAAGCATAACGATACTTAGTAATAAAACACTAGGAAAAGCCCATATACGACGAATATTTTTTGTTGCCGTCGGGGCAAGTAAAAGGCCTACCCCTATTGCTATAGGAACCGGAAGGGGGACGAAAGGTATGATCCACGCATATTGATACATATGTTCCATAAAAAATAAACTTTTTTTATTGTTAAATTGTTTCCGATTCACCAGCTCTTATATATATATATTTAGATATATATTTAGAACGGAGCAAAAAAAATCAAGATATGAAAAGACTTTACTTTGATTACTTTAATAGATAGAAATAGAATAAATTTATTTGTATTTCCAATAAAAATAAAAAATGATTCCTTTAAATTTTAAAAATTATTATTATTAATTAATAATATATGAACAGAACATATAGAATATAATATTTTCAATCATTGCATTATTACAATAATTTAGTTTAGATACATAAAACAAGTTCAAAAATTATGACAAAGACAAATAAGTACTTGATTCCGAGGATCCTATGATCCACCAATAACTCAACCCGATAAACAAAATAACAAGATCTCCTTGTTATTTTGTTATTTTCGTTAATTTATTCTGAATTCAGAATCATTAATTGGGTCTGAAATAGCCCGTTGGGGAACTGAGCGAGTTGCTTACATTTTTTTTTTCAATAAAGCAACTTCAATTTATACTTGTGATCAATTTTATAATATTCGTCGATTTGTTACTCGTGACTTCAGTTTGCACAGAGCTGGAATAATATAAAAATTTATGGTTCAAATCACATATCGTTTAATAAATTAATTTTAATTACTAATGGATACTAATTCTTTCGAATTTTCATTAGATATACTTTCTTGATCCTCGATCAATTACAATTAATAGAAAGAGTTTTACAGTCTAGTTCTTTAGCAAACTTCCGACCGGGATTTTAAAAAACTTTTTGTACGACAAACAAGTAATATATAATAAAGACTTGGAAAAATCTTGGAATAATCTTAATAGATATGAACCAACGAATTCGATTATTTATAAGATAATAAATTCCCATTAATATTTTAAACTTAATGAGATGGAATTTTCTATTGTCGTATATTGTAGGATAAAATTTTTGTGTCTACTATACATAGGCTCAAAAAATTAGGAACAATATACCATTTTAATCTTTACAAAGTTTTCTCTTTCTCATTAGTTTAGTGGTTTTTGTGGGATGGGGATTGTTATTTCCCCATCGATTCACTTTTCACAAAAATTGAAATTAAATTTAAAAGGGCTTAATTTAAATATTCTATATTTTATTTTAACTTAACTTTAACTATAGGATAGATCAAGATACCTATCCATAAAGCGCAATACCCATTCCATAATGAATAATCATATTATAAATATGGAAGATAAAATTTCACTTTATTGGTATATCTATAGCCTACTAATTGGTTTGACCAATACTTAATTGGTTTTATAAATAATACCACGAATTATAGGTACGATTAAAATCCTAGCAATTTTATAGTTAATCCAGTTTTCAAGCTATCCAACAAACATTTTAAACCTCCTTACAATTCTGAAATTTTACAAGAACTTAAACCGCACTGAATGGTTTTTCGTGCGGTTTTAAAACTAACAACAAATGCCCCAATCCACACTACAATTAAGTAAGATAATGATTATTGAACGTTTAAATAGTAATTTAAAGGATATTTTGAATCTTTTTACAAAATAAATATTGCATTGAATTGCCTCCTCCAATCTCGACGATTAAAAATGAATGGGCTATTATGATTTCGAGCAAGCCGCTATGGTGAAATCGGTAGACACGCTGCTCTTAGGAAGCAGTGCTAGAGCATCTCGGTTCGAGTCCGAGTGGCGGCATATTTCTAAAAAAGAAATACTAGTAAAATAAACACTATAATAATTCCTATAATGGATAGAATCTAATTCCAGATCTCCCATTGTTGGAGGATATCCTTTTTAGGATTTTTTTATGATATTTTTGACTTTAGAACATATATTAACTCACATTTCTTTGTCGATTGTTTCAATTGTACTCACGATTTATTTGATTAACTTATTAGTCCACGAAATCGTAGGATTATATGATTCGTCTGAAAAAGGAATGGTAGCCGCTTTTTTATGTATAACAGGATTATTAGTTATTCGTTGGATTTATTCGGGGCATTTACCCTTAAGTGATTTATATGAATCATTAATGTTCCTTTCATGGAGTTTATCCATTATTCATATGCTTCCTTATTTTAGAAAACATAAAAATCATCTAAGTGCAATAACTGCACCCAGTGCTATTTTTACTCAAGGATTTGCCACTTCAGGTCTTTTAACTGAAATGCATCAATCCACAATATTAGTACCTGCTCTACAATCACAGTGGTTAATGATGCACGTAAGTATGATGGTATTGAGCTATGCATCTCTTCTCTGCGGATCATTATTATCAGTAGCTCTTCTAGTCATTACATTTCGAAAAAATAAAAATATTTTTTTAAAATGTAAAAACAACCATTTTAGGTCATTTTCATTTGGCGAAATTCAATACGTGAATGAAATGAGCCATGTTTTACAAAAAAATTATTTTATTTCGTTTAGAAATTATCACAGACATCAATTAATTCAGCAATTGGATTGTTGGAGTTCTCGTGTCATTAGTCTCGGCTTTCTATTTTTAACCATGGGTATTCTTTCGGGAGCAGTATGGGCTAATGAAGCGTGGGGATCCTATTGGAATTGGGACCCAAAAGAAACTTGGGCATTTATTACTTGGACAATATTCGCAATTTATTTACATACTAGAACAAATGCAAATTTTCAAGGCTCAAATTCTGCAATTGTGGCTTCTATAGGATTTTTTATAATTTGGATATGCTATTTTGGAGTAAATCTATTAGGAATAGGGCTGCATAGTTATGGTTCATTCGCATTAACATTTAATTGAAGAAAAGCAGTTACGAATAGAATATACAATACATAGGAATAATAGCATAAGCATAGATAACGAAAGGTTGTACGAGTTTTTGAAAATCATTTGAATCAAGTCAAGTAATGATTCAAATGATTTTCAAAAACTACAAAAATACTTGATTACAATATTACAATATTACAATTTAAGTTTAAGTGAATTTATAATATTATAATTATATTTATTTTTTTATTTTATTAATTTAATTATTATATTAATTATATTAATAAATTATATTAATATTAAAAATTTATTATAAAATAATAAAATAAAAACTATCTATAAAAATAATTAGATATAATAGCTTCTACCTTGTCAATTGACAGTGAGAGAACGAAATCCGGATAAATACCAATACCTATTACGGGTAGAAAGATACAGATTGAAAGAAATAGTTCTCGCGGACCAGAATCCAAAAAATGATAATTTTGAGAATTAAATTGCTTGTATCCGTAGAACATCTGACGTAACATAGATAATGAATAAATAGGAGTTAATATCATTCCAATTGCCGTTACAAAAGTGATTAGTATTTTTGGCATTAAAAGAAATTTTTGGCTCGTAATTAGTCCAAAAAATACTACCAATTCTGCAACAAAACCACTCATTCCAGGCAATGCAAGAGAAGCCAGCGAAAAGCTACTGAACATTGTAAATATTTTTGGCATTGGGATAGTTATTCCTCCCATTTCATCGAGATAAACAAGACGTGTTCTATCGTAACTCGTTCCTGCCAAGAAAAAAAGTGCAGCACCGATAAATCCATGAGAGATCATTTGTAAAAGGGCCCCATTGAGTCCTGTATCAGTTATGGAACTAATTCCTATAATTATGAAACCCATATGAGATACAGAGGAATAGGCAATTCTTTTTTTTAAATTGCGCTGACCAGGAGATGCTGAAGCTGCATAGATTATTTGAATTGCACCTACTATCATCAACCAGGGAGAAAATAGAGAATGAGCATGGGGTAATAATTCCATATTGATACGAACCAATCCATATGCTCCCATTTTTAATAAGATTCCAGCTAAAAGCATACATGTACTGTAATGGGCTTCCCCATGAGTATCTGGTAACCATGTATGTAGGGGTATAATCGGTAATTTGATAGCATAAGCAATAAGAAATCCAAAATAGAATAGTATTTCCAATGCCACAGGATACGGCTGATTGGCTGATGTTTCAAAATTTAATGTTGGTTCATTAGAACCATATAAACCCATACCTAGAACTCCCATTAAGAGAAAAATGGAACCCCCCGCGGTGTACAAAATAAACTTTGTAGCTGAGTACAAACGTTTCTTCCCTCCCCACATGGATAAAAGTAGGTATACAGGAATTAATTCTAACTCCCACATGATAAAAAAAAGTAAAAGATCTCGAGAAGAAAATGATCCTATTTGACCGCTGTACATTGCTAACATAAGGAAATGGAACAATTTCGAATCTCGAGTAACTGGCCAAGCCGCTAAAGTAGCTAAAGTAGTGATGAATCCCGTGAGTAAAATGGGTCCTATGGAAAGCCCATCAATTCCCAGTCTCCAATGAAAATCAAAAAAATCGATCCATTTATAATCTTGTTCCAATTGGATTAATGGATCATCCAATTGGAAATGATAACAGAATAAATAGGCCGTTAAAAGTAGTTCTAATAAGCATATACAAATAGTATACCACCTAATAACCTTATTTCCTCTATGAGGGAAAAATAAAATGAAAGTACCCGCGAATATCGGCAAAACAACAATTATAGTTAACCAAGGAAAATCATTCGTGGTAAAAACAAGATACACTTACTTTGACTTTGATCCGAAAACCCGTACTCGAGAAAAGAAATATATATTATATAATAATAAAATAAGAATTTTTTCTTTTCTCGAGTACGGGTTTTGTCGGTAAAGATAAAAAATGATGGATTCAAGTGGAATTTTCTCGAACGTATCAATAAGCTAGACCCATGCTACGAGTTGTCTCGTGCCATAAATAAACCCGGACACTCAAAAAATCGGTTGGGCAAGCGGATTCACACCTTTTACAACCTACACAGTCTTCTGTTCTTGGAGCAGAAGCAATTTGTTTAGCTTTACACCCGTCCCAGGGTATCATCTCTAATACATCCGTGGGGCAGGCTCGTACACATTGAGTACACCCTATACATGTATCATAAATCTTTACTGAATGTGACATTGGATCTATAATTTTTTTTTAACATCATAAAATTTCGATCTAGTAAAGTAGTAAATTAATTATATATTGTGGGCACCAGATGAATCAATGATTTAGTAGATTTACCAGAATCAATCTACTTATGGATCTGCTCATGAAAGAAGGCCAAGATACTTTGATTTATTACATTTTATCAAACAGCACTATATGCTGCACATACCCGTTTTTTTTTATTGGCAGATATTCTATATTTTTTTTATATACCCCTATTTATTTATTCAACAAATTCGATTGATTGATACGAGTTGATTTTCTGTTACGATGAATTGATGAAACAATAGCTAATCCAATAGCTGCTTCAGCGGCTGCAATTGCTATAACAAAAATCGAGAAAATGTCTCCTTTTAATTGGCGACTATCAAATAAATCCGA